CATTCTATCTTCCTCTATGAACCTTCCAGTCCTATCTATATAATAATATTAAGTATTAAGTTCTATTTTATTTTATAGAATATATATAGAATATAATATAATAGAAGATAATCTAAGAATATAAGAATCTAAATAGAAAGAAGATTAAAAGATCTAAAAATAGAATATAGAAATAGAATATATATATAATAGAAGATATAAAAAGAAAAAAGAAATATCTATAGAATATCAAAATAGAAAAGAAAGAGAAAAAATGATGAAGACAATAAAACAAACCATTGTTACGTTTCCATATTAAAGTAAAGTATAGTACTTCATTTTTTTATTTATCTTAATGCCCATTGGTGTTCCAAAAGTACCTTTTCGGAGTCCTGGAGAGGAAGATGCAGCTTGGGTTGACGTATAGTGCGACTTGTCAGACATATGGATCATATGGTATTTCCCCGTTATCTCCCCCGATCGAGTATTCTCTGTTTCGCCCAATCCAATAAAGATATATTCAATATTGTATTGATTGAATCATCAATAATTCGGAGCGTGAAGCACAATAATTCCTATTGGGGATCAATATTATCAATTCAAATAATTGATGGTTTACTTGGACTGATAAAATAAAGTATCCAGGCTCCGTTCAGAGAATACCAAGGTAAGAGTAAAAGTAAGTAAAAGTAATATAATGGGAGTGTAAATGTAGTAAATGTAGTAATATAAATAAGAAATATGAAATAAAGAATAGAAAAATAAAATAGAAATTTAATTAAATTCTTAATAAATTCTGAACTTCATTAGTAATGAAATAGAATATAATAGAACTTACTATAAATAGAACTATAATAGAATCTTATAATATAATCTATTATGTAGAATAGATGATGATTACACGATTACCGCTTTTATCATAGACTATTCTTATACTTACTATAGGGATTCTATAAAACTGCCTACCAATGGAGTAGTATGATGAATACATCGAATATTTTGGGGAAAGGTATCAAACAGTGGTACTGGAATCATTTGACCTATATGCGCAAATGGAATTCGGGAAAATCTTCCCCCGGAGTAGAACAAGAACCTAAAAGAATTGAAAGGGCCCATTCAGGAACAAGAAAATTACATCGTTATTTGAATTTCGATGAAACAATACATCAATGAGAAGTTAGTTCAATAAGTTCATAAAATTCTTTTTTCTTTTTTACATGAGTTTTGCCCTCCTTCCCATTCTAGAATGTAAAAAAGGAAAAAGAAATAGGACTGGAATCGACACATTGATTCTTTTTTTCGCAATTCTTTCGAACCGTATGCATCCAAAGGTGCACGTACGGTTCCTCAGGGATACAATTTTGCCCTAATCAACCGACTTCATCGAGAAAGATTACTTTTTTTAGGCCAAGAGGTTGATAGTGAGATCTCGAATCAACTTGTTGGTCTCATGGTATATCTCAGCATAGAAGATGATACTAGGGATCTTTATTTGTTTATAAATTCTCCAGGCGGATGGGTAATACCAGGAATAGCCATTTATGATACTATGCAATTTGTGTCACCGGATGTACATACAATATGTATGGGATTAGCCGCTTCAATGGGATCTTTCATTCTGGTCGGAGGAGAAATTACCAAACGTCTAGCATTCCCTCACGCTTGGCGCCAATGAGTTTTTTTCTTTGAGAAAAAAAAAGAATACTATGCCTTCGCTGTATCGAATATGAATCAAATAAAGAATAAGTAATAATAGCATGGCACTTCGAGTTCGATATGAACAAACCATTATTGTTTTTTTTCTAACATGAGATTTTGTATCGAGATAGTAGTATGAAAGAAGAGTTATTCCCAAATTGATTTATGTGTCAAGCAAGAGTCAATTTCAGCGTCACAAACCATTATTCTTCCACACCAGAAGTATCTTTCTTCTTTTTATGTTATGAGAGAAAGAGTCAAAAAAATGGAAAAAATCATTTTCTCCTTCTTGGATCGTATCAAAAAGAAACTTTGGGATTGCTAAACAAACCACAGACGAGATAAATATATAAAGCAACAGAACCATCATAGTATCTTTTTTACTACTACGAAAGGAAGGGTGGTAAATGGATCATTTAACGATTTGGATCGGATGGGTTCTATTTCTTCTTTTTGATAGAATCAATTCTATCGAAAAGAAGAAATTCCATTGCAGAGCCGTATGCAATGTACAAAAGATGCCCGTACGGTTGTTTAATTCTATTTTTTCTTGTTATTTTGATTCCCCCTTACTTTAACCCAATCGTGCGATATATAGATAGAAGAACCGTTCATGATGTTATATCAATATCATCAGGGTTATGATTCACCAACCTGCTAGTTCTTTTTACGAGGCACAAGCAGGGGAATTTATCCTGGAAGCAGAAGAACTATTGAAACTTCGCGAAACTCTCACAAAAGTTTATGTACAAAGAACGGGCAACCCTTTATGGGTTATATCCGAAGATATGGAAAGGGATGTTTTTATGTCAGCAACAGAAGCCCAAGCTCATGGCATTGTTGATCTTGTAGCGGTCGAAAATTAAAATACTGGGGATTCCGTATAAATATACGAATTCCGTTTCAAAATTTGAAATTTCCGTGTGAATAGAAATCATTCATAATCATCAACCATCAGGTTAAGATCGATCTAAGCCAACCCGCTCTATTCTATCTAGAATGAGATTCTATAGACATGCCATGCCAACCATTAAACAACTTATTAGAAACGCAAGACAGCCAATAAGAAATGTCACGAAATCTCCCGCTCTTCGAGGATGTCCTCAGCGTCGAGGAACATGTACTAGGGTGTATGTGCGACTCGTTCAGTTCAGATCATAAGTTTGAAGAAATGCAAAAATCTTTTCCAGTATCAACGACCACTACCGATGAATTAGGATAGATAGAGTGGAAGACGGCTATCTAATTGACTATTATATAAATATATAAAAATGAAGATCTATCATCTACCTAATTATGTTATGAATTTATGGTTTCTATTGGTGCAAATCCAATCACTCCATTTGAGATGAGAAGGAATTCTCCATTGGTAACAAATAGTTATCCATTAAGCGGAGGAAAAAGGTTATGCTCCTAATTCCTATTCTTGAAAAAACGGACTAACAGGGTCAGCTACATAGCCAACTTTCAGAATTAAATGCCGTCACTGTATGGATAGCTTTTTTGTGAAAAGGACTATTACTTTCTAATTAGAATTGAAAAATGGATGGGTAGAGCCAAAGAGTGTGAACTATACAAGTTCACAATAAAATTCGATGAAATGAAAGAAGAGGCTCCGGTGTATAGAGAGGACCTCACCGTTTCAGAAGTTGCCATAGAAACGAGGGAACCCACTATTCTTTTTTATTTAGTTAGCAGCCGAATTTATTATTTCCAGGCGAGATACTTTGAAGAAAGAAAAAATGAAGAAAGAAAAAATCGTGGTCGGGAAGGTCATAGTCGCAAAAGCCATTGGAATTTATATTTTATATATCGGAAGAATCCGTTTTGTTATTAATCGACCGGAGGAAAAGGATGACTGAAAGAAGAGAAATCAATTAGTTATTCAAGAAAGTTTCATTTGATTCAATGACCAGAGTTAAACGAGGATATACAGCTCGAAGACGTCGAAAAAAGATTCGTTTATTTGCATCAACCTTTATAGGGGCTCATTCAAGACTTACTCGAACGACTACTCAACAAAGAATGAGAGCTTTGGTTTCCTCTCATCGAGATAGGAGCAGGAAAAAGAGAGATTTTCGTCGTTTGTGGATCACTCGGATAAATGCGGTAACTCGTGAGGATAGAATATTCTATAGTTATAGCCTATTCATCCACAATCTGTACAAGAGACAATTGCTTCTGAATCGTAAAATACTTGCGCAAATAGCCCTATCAAATAAGAATTGTTTTGATATCATTTCAAATAAAATCAAATACAAATCAAATAAAATAAAGGAATAAAAGAATCTTAATAGAATCTATTATACAGGAAACAAGAATGATTGAAACAGGATTTCCCGGAGAATGGACTCCGGGAAGATAGAAGAAAAAGAAATTAAGATTTGAGTAGTAGGAGTAAACGAACATCTTTCAAGAAAAAAAGATTTCTTTCCCATTTTTCCTTTTTTAGAATACAAGAATCAAATCTGGATTCTATTTTTTTTTTCGAGCAAAACATTCATATGAGCTTGATTTCCTATTGGAGTTTTGAGGAGTATCTCTATTTATTTTTGGTTCTAGGACCAGTAGTTCTAGGGATCGACTCCACTCTCTCCAATTGTTTCTCATTATTACGAAAAGGTAACGAAGATAAAATACGAGCTTGTTTTATAGCAATAGTAATTAATCGTTGTTGTTTCAAGGTCAACCTATTCGTCCGTCTAGATAATATTTTTCCTTGTTCACTAAGAAATCGACTAATTAAACTCATGTTTCTATAATCGATTCGATCCCCCGATCCAATTGGGGGTAAACGCCTACGAAAAGATCGCTTGGATTTACGAAAAGGTTGTTTGGATTTATCCATGGTTTGCTTATTCCTTGTTTGTTTATTCCTTATATATAAAAGGATCTAGAAAATAGAATTCTATTTTTTTTCTTATTCATTTAAGATTCGACCAAAATAGGATTTGGTTTTATTTATATATGTTAATGTTAAGATGTAAAGTTCTTACTCTTCCCGCTACTTGGAAAAATCACACACGCATTCCGTTCCATCTATTTCTTTATTTCCCCATGAATCGTATACTTTTGACAATAGCGACAAAATTTTCGAAATTCTAATCGATTGGGTGTATTGTGTCGATTCTTTTGAGTAATATATCTAGAAATGCCCGGCGATTCTTTATTGACACCCTTTCGAACACAACAGGTACATTCCAAAATCACTATAATTCTGATATCTTTACCCTTGGCCATGAACCTCCTTTTCATTTTGGATCGACTTCACTTTAGAACTCTCTTCATTTTCTTTTTTACCCAAACCAAATAAAAAGAAAATAAAAAAAGAATCTATATTCTATATCTATATTACTAAATGTTACTAACTAGAAATAGAATTCGTAAATCTTTTCTTTTTCGAATTCTTAGAATTCGAATGACTTCGAAGTACTATAAATAGAAAAGATAATCACTATTAATTACTATAACTATAAAGAAAGAGAGTCATATTCATTAATAGAAGAATATGAAGAATATCATAATAATTAATTAATACAATTTTTTCTAACTATGAATTATTCCTATCCTAATCTCAGTCTTTTCTTCTTTCTATATTAGAATTTTGTGTAACCGCCCTTAAACGACTGGATCCACATTTCCATTTCTTTTCCCCCAAATTCTATCGTAGATTCACTGTATTTTGACTGAAGTTCGATACACTCTTTCTCTTTCTTTTTTAGGATAGGAAAGAAAAAGGGAGCAAAATTGGAGACATGTTACGTAGAATTGTATCTCAAATATTCTTCATTTCTTCACAGATCAATACAAGAATTCAATCAGGATTAAAAAAAAGGGAATGACAAGGCATCCGGAAATAAACGATTAATTTCTATCAATAGACCTGCTAAAGACCCAAACCATAGAGTGGTTAGCACAGGTGCCGTTGAGAGATATGTTTTGATATCTCGCATTGAAAATCCTCCTTCTTCTTTTATTTTTTTTTCTTATTTATTTTAATTATTTATTTGTATTGTATATTGTAATACATATATAGTTCTAGTTCGATATTCTAATACATAGATCATAGATAACCCGATCTTTTAGTTCAAGATCATTTGTTTTTGCTTGAAATGAAATTAGAATTAGGAATTACTAACTAAAATGCATATGTACAACGACCCAGCAGATTCAATTTTGCCGCCCCCTAAAAAAGATGACAAGAACATTCTCTACCTATAAGAGCAAAAAAGAAGGATGTGTGGAAAACAAGACATGGATTTTATACAATGACACTGTACAACAATTTTTAAAAGGGATGTAGCGCAGTTTGGTAGCGCGTTTGTTTTGGGTACAAAATGTCACGGGTTCAAATCCTGTCATCCCTACCTATTCTTTCTCCTATGGACAGTTACGAGGGATTCATTGAGTAAGATCGGGAATCTTTGGACATAATCTTTCATTTGTACATACTATATGTACACAAGAATCCTCCGGGGTAAAAAAATACTTTTCTTTACAATCGTATCTACTGTTATAGGATATGATATAAGAAAGCGCTCTTAGTTCAGTTCGGTAGAACGCGGGTCTCCAAAACCCGATGTCGTAGGTTCAAATCCTACAGAGCGTGATTCCGTTTATTTTATGTCGAATTACAATGAAATAATTTAACAAAACAAAGTAGAATTGCAACTGAAATTTGACCTCCTACAAGGAGGAGGTCAATCAAAAAAAGAGATGTTACTCAATCAAAGGTCCAACTGATCACCGCGCCTGTATTGTAAATATGCAGTTACAAATAATCCTGTTAAAGTAATAGGAATTAGACCTAAGACGATTCCAAATAGAAAAACTTCAATCATTTCGATTTGTTTTAGGGAATAAAAAGAGAGGTAAGATCTATCCCTAAATATTAATCTGAATTATCCGTGAATCTCAATGAACAGGAATTGGCAATTGACGCGGGAAGGAACCATAGAATACCTGAAATGAAATATTATGAGAGGCTTTGATTTTTCTTTTTGTAAATTGTTTATTGAATTTCATTCATTTCAAATAAGTCGTATCTTGTTCAAACCAATAAATAGAGCTGGGGTTATAGTTGAAGCAGCCAGTAAAAAACCAAAATAACTAGTTAGAATAGGCATGAAAGAGCTAAATTAGATATGTTCTTTTACTACATATATGAATAAAACATTTACCTAAGTCTCAATCCAGATACGACGGTAAGAAAAACAAATTGAAAGAATTCGTTTAGTTCCAATTGAAAGTTCTTGATTTATCAGTCATTATAGACGGACACTAAAAAAAAAGAAAGCCTTTACTTTTTCAAAGAAAATCAAAATATTGAATATTTTCATTTTCTTTCTTTATTTGAATTTGATTTCGGACCAACTCGATTCAAAGAAGAGCAACTTCTATTACCCTTTTATACCCTTTTAGGTTCTATATTCTTTCCATATTAAAGAATCCCATCTTTGTTTTGTATTGTAGTTCCATAAGGAAAGAACTCTTGGGGGGATCTAATGTAACAACAGTTGCATCACGAATATGGATTGCTCCAACGATCTCTTTTTTTTCTTTTCGCAAATATAAAAATATAAAAAAGAATAATAAAAGATATGAAATCTAATTATAATTTTCAATATATTAATTGCAATTAACCAATGAAAAATGAAATATATAGGGATAGTAATAAGAATTTCCATTTAGAATAATTACTTTACTATTTAGAATAGTAATAATAGTTTAAGTTTCTAATTTCAAAGTGAAATAGTTTATTAGCATATTTATTCTATGAACGAACAATTACCAATTACTTGAATAAAATGAGAGGATTCAAAA